TGTGCTTCAATATAATTACCTGGAGTAAGCGATATAGCCTGTTTCCAATATTCAGCAGCTTGATCGGACCAAGCCTCTGCAATTTCAGAATCTCCCTGTCGAATGGCCTGTTCTCCCCGGTTGGAATAGGTAGTTCCTTCCCTTCGAACCGTACTTGAGAGTTTCCTAACTCATACGGCTCGCTCCGCAGTCTTTTGGTTTTAGTGTCCCAGATTAATCTACCATATCTTTAACAGAATAGGATTTACGAGAAATCCATCTGATTTTATATTGGGTTAACCAGAAGAAATTAATTACATAAGTTTCAAACTATCATTTTGATCAAAAATCTGTTTTTTCTTTTTTCCTATCTTCAGAAGAATAAAGAACAGCTACCCCTTTTTATTGTTATAATCTTCTGAAAGGTAACTATCTCGATTTCATATAGAAATTCGTATAGAATCTTTGAAAAAGACTTTTCTCTAAAAAAAAAGAAAGGACTTACTATCTTTGGGATCTGATGCTACACCGCTGCTCAATACCTTAGTAGATCGACTCTATTACATAAGTTGATTCCTAACTTTTATATCATATCATGACATAAGTAAGCAGTTCTTATTGTATCGGCCCGAAAACAAATTTCTCTAATTGATCTTTACGGTGTTTCTTCTCTCAATTAGATCCTTTATCCATAGAATCTAGTATATAGGCTGTACCCATTTATTTCGGCTCCTACGAAGTCTGTTTTTTTGCTACAGCTGATAAAAATCGTTGCTTTAGACGATACATATGTAGAAAGCCTATTTTTGCTAGTAAATACTAGCTTGATCTTTCTTCCCTTCTTTCTATAGTGGAGATAGCCGCGCGTAATGACAGATCACGGCCATATTATTAAAAGCTTGCGGTAAGAATGGGTTTCGCTCTAGTGCCCGAAAATAATATTCCAAAGCTTTCGTATGCTCCCCGTTGCTTGTGTGGATAAGTCCTATGTTATAGAGTATATAACTTCGATCATAGGGATCAATTTCTAGTCGCGTAGCTTCATAATAATTTTGTAAAGCTTCCGCATAATTTCCTTCGGATTGAGCCGACATCCGTTACGGTCGTTTATTTTTTTTATTCAATGAATCTCCGTTCCAAAACCGTACGTGAGACTTTCATCTCATACGGCTCCCCCCTTCTGTGCATAGTAATAAAGGGAATAATCCATACTATGTAATTCAAAATCAAAGGGGTTGGGATATTCTCATTATGAACTGACGGGGGCTGGTGTTTTTACAAGAAATCCCTAGCCAGCCTTCCTGCAAGAGGTCCATCTTTTGTGTTAAGAAAAGATGTCGATTCTAATAGAAATAAATGGTAACTCAAACAATTTCTTTGTCCTCAACGCCTTCTATTTCAGGAATTCATCACTTCAACGATCTTCGGTGATTATACGGGTATCCAAAATACGAACGAGATGGATGTTTGTTGTCCCAACCACTCTTAGTAGTCCCGATCCCAATAAAATGAGGAAAGGGCTAATTTATAACAAAGGTTTCGTGTTGTTGATTCCTGGGTATAGTGTAGTGCTTCTTCCTTTATGCGACCTATTGGTTAGTACTAGTTAGTACTAGTAAAGTAGGAGTGACCTGCAATACATAAAGAACCACTAGGTTTAACCTTTCGCTCAATACTAGAATCGACAATTGAAGCATCTGAGACTGCATCAATCGTGGATACACGACAGAAGGAATTGTTCTATCTCCAAACTTCACCTTCACCAAGCGTAGATTTATTTCAAGAATTCTTTTCTTTATCCCTAATCATATCTCTTTCTTGTGGGTATAAGGATGAATGAGGGTGGTAAAGTACAAGTAAATAAGAAATTCTATACACTATATATAATTAATATAAATAGAAAAAGAGTCAAATCGCACCATCTCTATAATAGGTAAATGCCTCTTTTTCTCCTGAAGTTGTCGGAATTATTCGTAATAAGATATTAGCTACAATTGAAAAGGTCTTATCAATAAAATTTCCATTTATCTGAGATCTAGGCATAGTTTGCAACCCATTCTATAAATTCTTCTCATTTTATTATCCCCCTCGAGGGAAAATGATTTCACAAACAAAGAAATTGTACAGTACGAAATCACATAAAAAGAAAAACAAACAAATTCTAAAAGAAAACGAATTCGAACAAAAAAGATGTTGACCTTCCACCCTAATTGTCCCAAAGGGGCAGGGATAGATAGGAAATATTGAAATCCGATTGACTGGGGTTCATTCCAATTATACCAATAAACGTAACTCTTACTATTTTAGATAAGTTAGATAATAGCTATCCGTTTGGTTTGAATTGAATGTATACACCAATGGGAATAAAAAAATCACAGATGACTCATTAATTTGTAATAGATCTATGATATGGGGTAGCTCGTGAAAAGAGTTGTTGTTGAGAAACCGAAAATAACAAAGCAAAGGAGTTTTCGAATTTCTATAGAACCATAGTCTAAGGCTAACTAAACTATAAGTCGAGTTTAAACGTAATTAGAATAACATAATCATAGCATAAAATGGGGTTATTTGATTCATTTCAATTCATTGGCTTAATCTAGTATAAATATAAAAAGAAAATGATGGATCTTTGTCTTGACAAAATAGATATATATATTTTTCGATTGGTAATATCTTTACAATCGAAAATGGTATTTTTTTCCTTCCCTAGAAGTTGACTTTGTTTGATGAAAAGTTTTTGATTTCGAATTGATTGGCCGTGTCTGTATTGCAATAATTCAAAAGAATATGAATAACTCGCTATTCAATCGGTTTCTGGGCCATAATCCTAAGATTATATAGGAAAGGTGGCCGAGTGGTTCAAGGCGTAGCACTGGAACTGCTATGTAGACTTTTGTTTACCGAGGGTTCGAATCCCTCTCTTTCCGAATCTTATCTTATTCTAATTCACCAACAGTAGCGGTATCGACCACAATCTATCTAATAGCAATCGATACCATTATATCCAACGGTAATTCTAGAGACTCTCTATTCCTTTCCTAAGCACTTTGGTTGGTATCGGAAATTTCGAAAAAAAAAGAATAGACAAGGGGTGAGAATCTTACCGCTAGTTGTAATACAAGAATCGTAGAAAAATACGGACTTAATCCACTCTACTTCGGAAAAGGGGATCCAAATTGTCCGAAGATTTGTGTTCTTTTTATTTGATTAGGATCAAGTCTGACGTGAATAATATTCCACGACTAGCAACTCATTGATTTTTAAACCGACCCATTTACTATCTATTATTTGATTTACTACCCCTTTATATTGGGACGAGTCAAGAGTCAAATGTTTTGGCAATTCTTCGCGGGAAGCAGAATCCATAGAATTTTGAACCAGAACTTTGGATCTTTGTTCATTTCTCGTAGTAATAATATCACGAGGTTTACAGCGATAACTTGGGATATCTACTATACGCCCATTAACTAAAACGTGTCTGTGGTTAACTAATTGTCTGGCTCCAGGAATGGTCGAGGCCATGCCCAATCGAAAAAGGATGTTATCCAAGCGCATCTCAAGTAGTTGTAGTAAAACCTGACCCGTTGATCCTTTGGCTTTTCCAGCGATACGAACATATCTAAGTAATTGTCGCTCTGTTAGCCCATAATGAAAGCGCAATTTTTGTTTTTCTTCTAAACGAATACGATATTGAGATCTTTTCCCGGAACGCGGTTGACTTCTAAGACTACTTTCAGATCTAGGTCTTTTACTAGTGAGTCCCGGTAAAGCCCCCAAACGGCGTATTTTTTTGAAACGAGGCCCTCGGTAACGAGACATAAAAACTCCTTATTTTAAAAAAATAGAAAATTAAAAAAAATGAAAAATGGACAGAATAAACTTAAATTAAGACTGAACTAAACGATAAACAAAGGCAAATCCGCTGAAGTACTACAAAGAAGAATGAAATGAATTGTATTCTATATATGGAAAATATTGTATATGTATACATAGGAAGTTAAGTGCCCCCTCCTTATTTTTTCTGTATGGATCTAAATCCCCGTTTTTATCCATAGTTGGAAGTTCCTACAACATAAAAATCCATTATCCGACGTTTGGAGAAAAGGGGAGGACCCTTTTCAATATTCCTTGATCTCAAGAAGACGTTGTTATTTTCAATCATGAAAAAAATCGAACAAATAGAACAAGCCGGCTATCGGAATCGAACCGATGACCATCGCATTACAAATGCGATGCTCTAACCTCTGAGCTAAGCGGGCTCGCATAAAAAGAAAAAGTGCATAGAAATTCGGAAAACGCGGGGATCTTGGCTATATTCTATGAATTTTATTCTATTCATTAATGAATAGAATAAAATTCATTTTTTCATTAAATGAGTTATTTAACTATTAAAATTATAATACTATTAAAATTATATTATAATAGTTATAATAATTAACTATTAAATTAACAAGAGTATTCCAAATTTGAAGAGTTTTGTTTATGAACAATATTATCCCTAACTATTATTAGTTCTAATAGTGATTAACTATAGATATATTATATTAGCTATAACAAGATATATTATATTAGCTATAACAGATTATAGAAATTCTATAAGATTCGAGTGTTAATCCAATAGATTAGACTATTAGGTAAATTAAATAAAGGATAAGATAAGGATAAAAATAAATAGAAAGGTAGAGATAGGGTTGCAATTCATATAATAATGAGATATTCCTACGGTTTCGTTCGGAAAGGTAGGAGATAGGACGACAAAAAAGAAGAATCAATATCGACCGTTCCAGTATTATAAACAAAAAAGTGCGAGAAGAATTAGAGCGGAAAAGGCATATATATATATACGGGATAGGTCCACCCATATTGAATTGCAGATCTATCATTGATAGACTCTTTTTGGATTGGGCCGAACAAATACAAATATGCGCATCGAGTCTTCCTAACGAGACGAAAGAAGATAGACAAGAAATAGAATATGAAGTAGACGCTTTTTCGATATAGGGGTAAGTATATTATCTAGTGAATTACAAGGTTCCAGCCAAACTAAATGAAAGAGGAGGGTTGGATCACAATAGGACCCCTGTCTTATAAGGATAAGTAGGTGTAAAGGGGGATATGGCGAAATTGGTAGACGCTACGGACTTGATTAGATTGAGCCTTGGTATGGAAACCTACTAAGTGGTAACTTCCAAATTCAGAGAAACCCTGGAATAAAAAGTGGGCAATCCTGAGCCAAATCCTATTTTTCGGAAAACACGAGTTCAGAAAGCGAAAAAGGGATAGGTGCAGAGACTCAATGGAAGTTGTTCTAACGAATCAAATGGGGTTGCCTTTACCTTTATTAATTGCATTGGTATAGGAATCCTTCTACTCCATAAAATAAGAGAAAGAATTACCCTGGATGCGTACTGAAATAGCAAAGATTCATCACGACCTGAATTCTTTTTTTTTTTCAGAAAAATTCTGAAATTGTTCTGAATTGATTCCAGAGGGAAGAATCAAATATTCAGTGATCAAATCGTTTACTTCGGAGTATGATGGATCTTTTGAAGAACTGATTAATCGGACGAGAATAAAGATAGAGTCCCATTCTACATGTCGATACTGACAACAATGAAATTTATGGTAAGAGGAAAATCCGTCGACTTGAAAAATCGTGAGGGTTCAAGTCCCTCTATCCCCAATAATAATAATCCCTATTTGACTCCCTAACCATTTATCCTCTTTCTTTTCTTAGCCAGCGATTCCAAGGTTTCTATGTTTATTACTTATTCTACTCTTTCACAAATGGATCGGTCAGAAATCTTTTCTCAAAAATCTTGTAATAGATATTATCTACGTTAAAATATACGGTAAAACCCATACTATGCTATGGTAAAAATTTCCATCCCATTTATTATGGACTCACTTACAGTCCATATCATTACTCCTACATTTACAAGGTCTTCTTTTTTCTGAAAATCCAAGCAAGAAATTCCAGTGCTTTTTGAATTTCTTTAATTGACATAGACCAAGTTCTTTAGTAGGATAGTAATAATAATGTGTCGGAAATGGTCGGGATAGCTCAGCTGGTAGAGCAGAGGACTGAAAATCCTCGTGTCACCAGTTCAAATCTGGTTCCTGGCACGTAGTTAATGTATCCAATGGATACTCATCTAAATGAATCGATATTGATCTGGATTGCTGTTCGTTAATGGTCTATGATACATACTTATCCATCCATATGAATAGATATACAGCCGCGTTTTGTAGATGGGTAAAGAAAATGTATATGAATAAAGAAAAATATATAAAACATATATGAGTGAAAAAGAAAAGAATTAGATGCTGCCCCGTCTTCTTTTTTGTTTGTTCATATTGTATCTAGTTCCGATCAAAAAGAACGCTGATACTTCATACATATCACATATCCAATCGAAGTTAGTTAGCTGAGAATCCCCAAAACCTAGTCTAGAGGGATTAAAGAAAGGATAATAAATAATACACAGAATTGATTTCAGATACAGTACAAAAAAATCGGACTCCTTTTCATTTCTGAATTTGGATTTCAGAATTTCCTATTTTCTTTCCGATTCGATTTCTCTATTCGATTTCTTCACTCCTTATTATGTAAGTCTCCGTGGCCCACTTAAGTAATGAGTAATGTGCGCGGTACAAAGTTCATGGTACAGAACTCTTTGGATTCATCCTGAGGCTCCGTTTGCCCCCCAAAAAGAAAATAGATCTATTTCAAATTGGAGAATCTGAATGAAGCTTGATCCCACCTAGAATACGAATAAGAGTTCAGTTACTCTGTTTCATCTGGAGCAGAACGTAAAAGGAGTCCTTGAATATCTGATCTAATCTAAAATCGTAGAAGTTAATAGTAATTTATAATTATTCAATGGGCATCTTGTATTTCATAGAAGTTAGGGGCAATATAATCTTTACGTAAGGGCCAGCCTATCCAACTTTCGGGCATCAAGATACGTTTCAGACGTGGGTGATTCTCATACGAGATTCCCAGCATATCATAAGATTCTCGCTCTTGAAAGTCTGCGCTTTTCCAAATCCAGAAAACTGACGGAATTCTAGTATTTGTCCTTGGGACAAATACTTTGATGCATACCTCTTCTGGTTGATCTATACCATACTGTATTCTCGTAAGATAATATACGCTAGCTAACAACCCGCCAGGCGCTGCATCATAAGCACATTGGGAACGTAGATAATTGTAACCATATGCATATAAAATGACAGCAATGGAGTACCAATCCTCCGGCTTTATTTGTAAAGTCTCTATTCCTTGGTAATCGAAGCCCAAAGATCTATGAACTAGATCGTGTTTGACTAGCCAAGCAGATAAACGACCCTGCATCTTCTTGATCTCTCCAGCATTTGTACGAATATTTTCAATTTACGATGAAATTTATGAAGATTGATCCGCCACTTGTTATTCTGCACAAACAAATTCCAACTTACCTAATTTACTAATTCATAATTAGGTACTAAACTTTTGTATTTGAAAAAGTTTTCAGAGGC